ACGGATATACCTAATCTATATTTCCGTCTTCTCTCCTCTTTTATTGCCCTCCTGTCCTGTCGTCAATTGACAGTATGACTTAGGACGCAATATAATTTAAGTGGTCAAATCATATTTTGGTAAAGCACCTTGAATCCACTCGAGAGTAAAGGATCTTGGATCCAACGCAGAACCCTTTGTGAATGAGAAAGACCAATGAAATCAAGTTTCAAGGTTGTAATTTAATGGTAAAGTTTGATTACCATTAACCTCCAGAATAGTTAACGAGTTTTTCGGTTTGATTCATCTCCTAAAGGCGGCTCTCGGCCTGAGTTATATTAAGTTAAGGTAGCCTTAGGCATTAATTACCTATGGTATTTTTTATTGTATTTGTATTATTACTTATTTTATTTCCCTATTTTCTTTCTAGTGCTTTTTTAGTTTCTAAAGGTGGCCGGGACCTATTATTTCTAGTTGATTTATGAATCAAGGTGGCCATAGGCCCCTATGGTCCAGTGGTTACGACCTCTCTCTTTCACGGAGAAAACGAGGGTTCAAGTCCCTCTAGGGGTGTACCAAGACTCAAGACTACAGGAGTGGGATTTTCTATCAAGTGATCCATATTTGTCAAGTCCTTCTAATAGTCTACTCAGTGGGACTTTGTATTTTAGATAAAGTGATATGTATTTGTCAAATCTGCCTGGGAGACGAAAGGAAGTTGATTATGGAACGTCTAAAATGAATTAGGCGTTGGGTCGATGCCCGAGTGGTTAATGGGGACGGACTGTAAATTCGTTGACAATATGTCTACGCTGGTTCAAATCCAGCTCGGCCCAACAATTTGTCAATCTACTATCAGATGGTAGAACTCTCTTGTTCTTAAGAAATACCTGATACGAGAGAATAAAAAGAATCCAAAATTTCTGATAGATCTCTTCTTATTTCCCTGGGATTGTAGTTCAATAGGCAAGAGCACCGCCCTGTCAAGGCGGACGTTGCGGGTTCGAGCCCCGTCAGTCCCGACGGATCCAATAAGTACATCAATTCGCCTCTCCATTTTCTGTGAAAGAAGGGACAGAGAGCATAATTGAATTTCGAAGGGGTTTCCTTATTTTTTTTCAGGATTCTGTCGAAGAAAGAACAAACCCTAAACTAAAATGAAAATAACTAAAATAGTGATAGAATATTCCATCTTTTCTCCCGTGACTAATCTTTCTCATACTTCTTTGTCTTCCAAAGAAATTTAGATCATTAAAATTTAGAACCTAACTCCTCTCTTTTTCCACTTCGCTTGTATTGTTTGTTGGGGTTTTGTAGTTCGGACGATTGGTTAGATTTTGTTTGATGGTTCTATAAGGAACACCTAAGGTAGGTTATAGAAAAGAAATAACAGAAAAGAAGGATAAATAAAGTAAAGGAATTTTTGATTGGTCCGGGAATCCAAGATTGGATTCGGTATGGATAAAAGATGTTCGTATGTTATACTATTCAATTCTCGACGACGAATTAATTTAATAGCTCAGATATTGTTATTCATGATATTGATCCGATTCAAGATCATCGATAGGTAATGCATTCATTGAATTGACAGGTGAAAGATTTATCATCTCTATGGGATTAAATCCCGAGTTATTGTGAAAAAAAAAAAAACGATGAGATTATGGAAGTAAATATTCTTGCATTTATTGCTACTGCACTGTTCATTTTAGTTCCTACTGCTTTTCTACTTATAATTTACGTAAAAACAGTCAGTCAAAATGATTAATTACTTTAAATGAAACTTGACTTCTGAATTCTTATCAATAGTTGAAGAAATCAAATGAAAAGTATTCTATTTTTGCGTCTTAAATGAAATCAACGGGCTATAATCGGCGGTATTCTATGAGATCCGAGAGTATGGTAAGTAAGAAATGACTTTCTTACTTACCATACTCTCTATTAGTGTTTATAGTAGCGTATAAAATTGTTTCTAATAAAGTTGGTATACTATATTAGTTTCTATCTTCAATATATGTAGTTATTAATCCATATATGGAATTGACGTAGGACCCAATTCTATTTCTTTGATACATCTATTTATTCCGATGAATCTGAAATAATTGTTTTACTGTTATAGAATCCATTTCTCCACTAGAATCCAATGGATTTTGGAAATGAAGATATTTTGATTGGAAAAAGATTTCAATTCAAATAAAAATGCGTTGCAGAACGATCTATAAAACAATTGATACCGTTTCATTCCTCAACTAAATTAGGAGTGCTTCTAAAGTCCACTTCTTCCCCATACTACGAGTGAAAGGGAAAATGTAAAGACTACCATTAAAGCAGCCCAAGCGAGACTTACTATATCCATGTGAATTATGTCCCTTATCTATATGATAGAATTATTCCATTATTGCTCACTAATAATAGTAGAATGAATGGTCCAGAGTCAAAAAGGGATTCTGGCCGAACACTATTGATGAACCAATCAAATAAATCCATTTCAAAAATTCCTACCATTTCAAAAATTCCTATATGATTTCTAATCGGGAAAGACTAAACACAAGTAAAATAAACAATCACACTACAAAAGAATGTTACTAATGGAACATCTGGTAATAAAATAAGAGGGTCCATTGTTTTTTTCTTGTCCTTCAAAGTAAAAATATATCAATTGCTATCTATTACAAACTTTTTCCTATTTGATCTAATACGTACCCTTTCCCGATTGTCTCTCTGAAGGAGTTGGGAGATAGTATATTATACTCTTGACGAGGGGTTTCAAAAAAGTTTACTTTTTTTCTAGAAAAAAGTAAATTATCCATCTCAATCTAATAGTGATTGAATGCCTGAACACTCAGAGATTCTCGCGAGTCTAGATATGTAGATTACAGTATAGAAAGAACTTCCCCCAAACAGTAGTTAAATTATCTGCCGGCTATCCAATAAAGACCCAATCAGTAGACATTACATTAGTAATAGAAAGGTCTTGCTTCGACCATTAGAATCTTTCTTTTTATTTTGTATTCAAAGATTTCGAATCTTTTACAAAATCCCCAAAACGGATGTTTAGAATCAACCAAGTATTAACAGTCCCCTTATTCTGTTTTCTGTTCTGCTGGGTAAAAATTGTTTTAGTTATATCAGCAGAACAGAATAAGAGATTTCGATTCGTTTGTTGATGAGGCGGCACCCGGATTTGAACTGGGGAAAAAGGATTTGCAGTCCCCCGCCTTACCACTCGGCCATGCCGCCAAAACGATATACAATAGGATAAAAATTTCCCTTTTTGGGTTAGATTACTAAATTTTAGTTTATTGTACTTGCATCCCTTTATTTAACCCTTTTTCTAAATTTAGAAAAATTCAAAAAGAAACCCTTTTTCCCCTTTTAATTGTATTTTATCTACCTCTTCGATTGATTGTATAGTATCTCAAAACACACAATGCCAAAAAGCTTCCCCTCACTTTTCTATTGAAAAATAAAATTGAGATTTTCACTCAAAAAAACCAAATTTTATGACAAATAGGAACCATTAACTATTCGTTGACTGAGAATTCGTGAATGATTCTTGGATTTGAATATAAAATTAGGTTTACCTAATGACATAAGAAAATACAAATTGATACATACTTAATTGATTCTTTTGAATCAAAAATCCTTCTCAATTTCCATTATAACAAAAACGATAAGTATATGTAAACCCCAAAACGTAAATTGTTACACAGATACCAAAATGGCTATTTAAAGTATGTTGCCTATAAAATCAAAAAGAAAGGAAATTTTTTGGAACAAAAAAGGCCCGGCTGGGTATTGACCGGGCCAGGCCAAAAGGGCACTTCAAAAGCAAGAAGGTCTTCTTTATTTATCTTTCTATTTGGATCTTTCGAGCATCTAAATGGAATTGCTAATTATATAATAACGATAAATAATGTGAAAGAAATACTTTCTTTAATCCTTACTTGATGTGTAATGTAACATAGTAATTATCTTTTTCAATTGGGAGAGATGGCTGAGTGGACGAAAGCGGCGGATTGCTAATCCGTTGTACGAGTTATTCGTACCGAGGGTTCGAATCCCTCTCTTTCCGTTTCCGTTGATGACTTTCTATTTTTTTCTTTCAAATTTAGCAAACTCCTGTTTTTTTTTTTTTTCTAGTTTAATGTGTGGAATAGCTAAAATAAAAGATTAAGAAAATTTGAAAATCAAGCAAGAAAAACGAAATTTTTATTCTTCACGTCCAGGATTACGTCCTGGATCATTGGATAGGAATCCAAAGATGAAGAGAGAAACAAAGAATATTACTACTGTGTAAACGAAAAGTTTGAGAGTAAGCATTACACAACCTCCAAGATCATTTTTTGAAAAAGAAAAACGAGAAAATAAAAGATAATAGATCCTCCATTTTTATATCACATATCCTATTTTGACACCAAGAAATGAATTATAGAAATAGAAAAGAATGTTCAGAAATTCAAATGAAGTTGAAATTTTTAATAAGATTCTTTGATTACCATAAATCACTTTCATACCCACAATTAGATATTGTAAGCGACCCTAAGCTAATGCTAATAAGGATTCAAATCGGGAAATGGGGCGAGCCGGATTTCTCGCGGCTATCCGAGAATTTCAATGTTTGAATTGAAGGTTCATACTGTCAGACTTATTTGATCTTATCAATTGTTATCATTTTTATCGAATCAATCATGAATTTTCTAGGATACTATTAAAGATCTTATCGAAAACTTACAGCAGCTTGCCAAACAAAGGCTAAAAGAAAAAAGAACAGGGGTATGACTGGCATAACATCTACGATTGGATTCAAAAAAGCATAGGCTTCGGGCAATTTGGCGAAGAAAAGACTACTCGGATAAAGGGCAGAATTAAGACAGATCAAACTAAAGATATTAAGCATAACAGACATTTTTTTTTCGTCGAGATAATTGCATTTTGATTGAGTTATTGATATAAGGAAAAATGAAGAAAGTAAGGTAGACAAAAAAATCCTTCTTTTTCCACTCAATCAAAAATCCTCCAATTCTCAAAGGAGAATAGAATAAATCATACTTTCATACAATATCTTAATTGAATTATATGTAATGATCAATAAATTCAGTTGAATTCTAGATATACACATGTCAAAATCCTAGCAACGAATCTATAATCAATTCTATAAATAAGAAAGATTTTCTATAGATAGTTGGACTGGAATTGACGAACACTTAATACCAATATTATTCTTTATTAGTATTAGTGTCCAATAAAAATAGAAAATGGGGCGTAGCCAAGCGGTAAGGCAACGGGTTTTGGTCCCGCTATTCGGAGGTTCGAATCCTTCCGTCCCAGAGCATATCTCTTGTATCCGAATACTTCTTTTTTGGTCAACAAGGTTCTGTTTCAAGGTCTAATATTGGATAGAATATTATTCCCCTTTCTTTTTTGATTTTGAATGATTCTTTTCGGAATCATATCTGAAATTTTCACAAACTGAACTAAATCGAGTTCAAATGACATGCAAAAGTAACTAAACCCTTTTGTGATCCAGATAAAGATAAGATGGGACATAGATCTGTAGAAAGATTACTTAACCTCAGGTTAAACAAAATATGAAAATACATAGAAAATACATATAAAAGAGGAAGTGCTTAGCCTAGAGGTATGTATTGTTATCCTATTTCAGTGACAAAAAGTCTTTCTATTTTTGTGAAAAATAATTTGCATCCCTAAAATAAAAATATTTAATTTTAAATATTTAACAATGAGATTTATTTTTATTGTTCGATCTATTTCGATCTATTTAGATTATTTGCTTTACATCATTGACAATTCCATTCGAAAAGAAAAAGAAATTATCGTTCTTATGATAATCAAATGGAGTCTTTACTATAAAACTTGACTCAAATAATGATGTAGAAGTACGAAACTTTTTCAAGGATAAAGATTTGTAATGATTCTTTATGGATTGAATCTTTGGGAAGTTTTGGGGAAGTTGGAATGGGTCAGTCGATCTTATTGAGTCACTTGAAGAGGCAGAGTTAAATAGAATTGATTTATTCGTGTGGATTTCTGTTAGTTATGTTATTTCTATATTTAGATTTCTGGATATTTCTGTTAGACATTTTTTTGAGATAGAGATTTATATAAAAAGTTCCATTCATACAAAAAAGCCGGGGTCTTCCTAATATTTCTTCAGAAAAATCTTTATTATCTATGTAGATAAGATATGTATATAAGAAAAAATATAAATAACTATGTCTCTGTACTGACTGAACCAATGACTATTCATGATTCCATAATTGAATCAATTCCATACTGGTTCCAAATTAGAGGAATGTTATGGTAAAACTTCGTTTAAAACGATGTGGTAGAAAGCAACGTGCGACTTGAAGGACACGATCCGGTGTGGATTCTTATTCTTACATCCACCATTTTATATAGGAATGAAGGTGCTCTTGGCTCGACGTCGTTTTTCTATTCTACTAGAACCCTTCTTTTTTTATTTGGGTTGTAATGTAAATAGTTCGTGATGGAGCTCGAGTAGAAAGTATTTATTATTTTCTCAGAGGCAACGATCTAGGGTTAATGCCAATCAATAAATTGGAACAACTTCGTAAGTATATCTTCGATATAGAAATAGAAAGGATCTGATTCGAGCAAATTTTCAATTAAAAAAAAGGTTGGAACGGCTAAAACTTTTTCGATCCACAGTGTATCGCGCACGAATCAACCATCGGTATGATTCTTTGATAGAAAGAAATCACAAAAGGGGTATGTTGCTACCATTTTGAAAGGATTAAGAAGCACCGAAGTAATGTCTAAACCCAATGATTTAAAACCAAGATAAAGGATCTCAGAACAAGGAAACACCACTTCAATTGTCTCACGGATCCAAATAAAGAATCCAAATCTATTTTAAACGAGACGAAAAAAAGGAGGGGGTTAAAGACCACTCAAAAAAAGAATAAAAATATTAATTGATTTAAGATATTTGAGAATTATTGAACTTGAGTTATGAGTACAAATGATTTTTTTTTCAGGAAGGAAGCTAAAAAAAAAAATGACTATGAGTTAAAATATAGACTAATTTATTTTACGGATTCCTTTCCTATTTATTCTAATTTTATCCATAAACAAAACTTCGAATCATTTTTTATCGAGCCGTACGAAGAGAAAACTTCTTATACGGTTCTAGGGGGGGGGGGGTTCTTTTTCATCTACATCTATCCCGATGAGCCGTCTATCGAATCGTTGCAATTGATGTTCGATCCCGAAGAGAAGGAAGAGATCTTCGTAAAGTGGGTTTTTATGATCCTATCAAGAATCAAACTTATTTAAACGTTCCCGCTATTCTCTATTTCCTTGAAAAAGGCGCTCAGCCTACAGGAACTGTTCAGGATATTTTAAAAAAGGCAGAGGTTTTTAAGGAACTTTGCCCTAATCAAACGAAATTCAATTAAATTAAGGAAATAAAAACTAAGGATAGGATAGTGATTTCTATATCATTTTGGATATCTTTTCTATACTATGTTTTTTTTCCTT